TTGATAACTCTAGAAGTTTTGATTTGGTTATGATCCAAAGAGGAAAAAGAAAAATTATTCCATGATAAAATAGAGTATAGTAACCATCCGTTTTGTTTACATGACGTGTATACGTCATGCCATACAATGGAAATAAAAATCCATGGGACGATTCATGAATTTGTAATAGATCCATGGGGTAGCTGATGAGAGAAGTTGGTGTTGAGAAATAGGAAATTTGAAAGGAATTATTCCTATGGAACCATTGATCGGTCATACCTGTACTGCAATAATATGAATGACTCGCTATTCACTCGGTTTCTGGTCAATAATAAGATTATGTAGGAGAGATGGCCGAGTGGTTCAAGGCGTAGCATTGGAACTGCTATGTAGGCTTTTGTTTACCGAGGGTTCGAATCCCTCTCTTTCCGTTTCTGTTAGTTCACCAACGTGACCGACCACAATGTATCAAATCAAATAACAACTGATACCATTATTCCAGTTCCAGCAATAAGACTTTTATTTGATAGAAATTCTCTATCCCATAAATTCTCTATTCCTAATTACATTACTGCGGTACGTAAAATACAAATATCGGAAAGAGCAAAAAAGAAAAAAAAAATCCTACTGCTGATCTATTTGTAATACGTGAATGAGAAAAATGCGGATCAAGGCCCTTAGATCTATTTACTTCGTCGAAAAGAGGGCAAAATTTTCTGAATCTTTCTTTGTTATTTTCGTTAGGTTCAAGTCTGGCGGGAATAATATTCTACGACTAACAACTCATTTATTTTCAAACCGATCCATTTACTATCTATTATTTGATTTACTAATCCTTTATATTGGAATGAGTCAATAGTCAAATGTTTTGGCAATTCCTCGGGGGGGGGTGAAGCAATATAATTTTGAATCAGAGCTTTCGATCTTTGTTTATCCTTCGTAGTAATAATATCTCGGGGTTTGCAACGATAACTTGGTATATCCACTATACGACCATTAACTAAAATATGTCTATGGTTAACGAATTGCCTAGCTCCAGGAATGGTCGAAGCCATACCCAATCGAAAAAGGATGTTATCCAAACGCATCTCAAGTAGTTGTAGTAAAACCTGACCTGTTGACCCTTTGGCTTTTCCAGCGATATGTACATATCTAACTAATTGTCGCTCCGTCAGACCATAATGAAAACGCAATTTCTGTTTTTCTTCTAGACGAATACGATATTGCGATCTTTTCCCAGAACGCAATTGGGTTTTAAGATCACTTCCGGATTTAGGTCTTTTACTAGTTAGTCCTGGTAAAGTCCCCAGACGGCGTATTTTTTTGAAACGAGGTCCTCGATAACGAGACATAAAGACTCCTTTTTTTATTTTATTGAAATTTCATTTTACAGAATAAATCTTAAATTAAGACTGAACTAAAGGATAAACAAAGCAAAGCTAAATTTACTGAAGTATTACAAAGTAGAATGAAATGAATTCTATTAATATCCGGATTTTTGTATATGTATATATAGGAAGTTGAGGCTCCGTTTTATGATTTGTTCTGTAGAGATCTAATTGCTCCAATCCATTTTTTATTCATAGTTACAAGTTACCACGACATAATAGATCGGTGATCCAACATTTTGAGAAAAGGGGAGATTATCAATCATGGAAAAATCGATAGAGAAAAAAAAAGCCGGCTATCGGAATCGAACCGATGACCATCGCATTACAAATGCGATGCTCTAACCTCTGAGCTAAGCGGGCTCACATAATAGAAATTTAAATAGTATAACAAATAGAAATAGTGTATAGGAATTCAGGAAACTGCTGGATCTTAGCTTAGGGTTATTAGCTATTAATTTAATATGAACTATATAGTTCATAGTTCTATTGTTATATCTATATCATTATATCTATATTATTAGTTATAACTAATATAACTAATAATATAGAACTAGATATGACTAAATAGAATTAATAGAATTCTATTTTTCTAATAGTAATAGTAATAGATATTTTTCTAATAGAAATATATGACTAATTAGTATATGACTAATTAGTAGAATTTTCATTCTATCATATTAATTACATTAATTATTATTTATTAATTACATTAATTATTACATTACATTCTATTTTTTTTTATGCATTTTATACATTTTATTTATATATTTATACATTAAATTTATATTTTTTAATATGTATATATATATGTTATATGTTAATGAACATGTGTATATATATATATATATATATATTAATTATATTAATGATAATTTATAATTTAAATTATAAATTAATGTAATGATAATTTTAAATTATAAACTATGATTATAAAAAATCTAATTATTTCTTAATAGAAAATTTATTTATTTCTTAAAGTAAAGCAGTTATAGCAATAATTATAGCGTATAGCGAGCGGATCGGTCCTAAGAAAAGAAAAGATAAGGATAAAGATAAAGATACAATACAAATTAGAATGAGACATTCTTCTGGTTTCATTCGTAAAAGGAAGAGATAGGACGAAAAAAAAGAAGAATGAATATCGACCGTTCCAGTATTCCAAATCGCACTGTAAAAAAAAGGGAGGGAGAAACATATATATATGGGATATATCTATCCATATTGAATTGCGGATACATCAATGATAGAATCATTTCTGATTGAAACAAGGTTTATCCAATAGAAAAAAACTGATAGAGGAGAGGATCACCAAAAAAATCAAATAGCATACACTTTTTCGATATGGGAATCATTCATTAGATAATGAATTCAACGGTTCCAAAATAAATGAAAGAGATGGGTGGAATTCCAACCGGATCTTGGTCTCAAATCAAAAGGGGATATGGCGAAATTGGTAGACGCTACGGACTTGATTGGATTGAGCCTTGGTATGGAAACCTACTAAGTGGTAACTTCCAAATTCAGAGAAACCCTGGAATTAAAAATGGGCAATCCTGAGCCAAATCTTTATTTTGAGAAAACAAGGGTTTATAAAACTAGAAAAAAAAGGATAGGTGCAGAGACTCAATGGAAGCTGTTCTAACGAATGGAGTTGACTACGTTGTGTTGGTAGCTGGAATTCCTCTATCGAAATTACAGAAAGGACGGCCGTATATATCTAATACATACGTATACATACTAACATATCAAACGATTAATCACGACCCGAATCTATCGAATATATATAATGAAAGAAAAAATTCAGAGTTATTGTGAATCCATTCCAATCGAAGTTGAAGGAAGAATCGAATATTCAGTGATCAAATCATTCATTCCAGAGTTTGATAGATCTTTTGAAAAACTGATTAATCGGACGAGAATAAAGAGAGAGTCCCGTTCTACATGTCAATACCGACAACAATGAAATTTATAGTAAGAGGAAAATCCGTCGACTTTAGAAATCGTGAGGGTTCAAGTCCCTCTATCCCCAACAAAAAGTCCATTTTACTTCCTAACTATTTATCCTCTTTTTTTCATCAGTGGTTCAAACAAAATTCACTATCTTTCTTTCTCATTCACTCTACTCTTTCACAAATGGATCCGAAGAGAAATCTTTGGATCTTTTCCCAATTTGGTTAGATAAAATTTTTTAATACTTTACTTTATTTAGATTAATACTTTACTTTATTTAGATTTAGTCCCTTTAATTGACATAGATACAAGTACTTTACTAGGATGATGCACGGGAAATGGTCGGGATAGCTCAGTTGGTAGAGCAGAGGACTGAAAATCCTCGTGTCACCAGTTCAAATCTGGTTCCTGACACATGAATAATATATCGGATAGATATTCATACAAATTAATCGAGACAGATCAGGATATATATTCGTTAATAGTCAAGAGCATGATACATACTTATTCATCTAGCGTATAGATCCATTTTTAGAGATGGGTAAAAAATATATGTATGGTTATGGTAAAGAACTAAAGTGGGATTATGTTCCCTTTTTTTTTGTTTCTTTTTTCTTTTTGTGCTTTCTCTCACTCAAAAAGAGTGTTAAGTCTTCATATATATATCAAAAAAAAAAAAAGAAAAAAGTTTTAAAAAAACTTAAAAAAAGTATAGAGGGGTTGAAGGATAGGAATAGACAGGATGCATTTCAGACACAGTACAAATAAAATTCAATCCCTTTTTATTTCGGAATTTCGCTTTTTCTTTTATATTTATTCTATTTCTTCACTCTTGCTTACGTTACTTTCCGAGGTCTGTCTAAGTGATGTGCGCGGTACAAAGTTCATGGTGCAGAACTCTTTTGATTCATCTTTTTGTTTCTGCTCATACAAAATATATATGATCTTTTCCAAATTCGGGAATAGCAATGAAGCCTTTTTTAGGCCTATCCATAATACGAATTAGAGTCCAGTTACTCTGTTTCATCTAGAACAGAACGTAAAAATATTCCTTGACTTGAATGAAATCTGGAGTTGTGTCGTATAAGTGAACATTAGTTTCCTTATCATTCAATGAGCATCTTGTATTTCATAGAAATTTGGGGTAATATAGTCCTTACGTAAGGGCCAGCCTATCCAAGTTTCAGGCATCAAGATACGTTTAAGGCGTGGATGATTATCATAAGAGATTCCCAACATATCATAAGATTCGCGTTCTTGAAAATCAGCACTTTTCCAAATCCAGAAAACAGACGAAATTCTAGGATTATTCTTTGGGACAAATACTTTTATACATACTTCTTCTGGTTTATCTACACCATATTGTATTCTCGTAAGATGATACACACTAGCTAAAAATCCGCCTGGTGCTACATCATAGGCACACTGGGAGCGTAAATAATTGTAACCATATACATATGAAATGACAGCAATGGAGTACCAATCCTCGGTTTTTATTTGTAAAGTCTCTATTCCTTGGCAATCGAAGCCCAAAGATCTATGAACTAGCTCATGCTTGACTAACCAATCAGATAAACGATCCTGCTGCATCTTCTTGATCTCTCCAACATTTGTATTTGTATGAGTATTTCACATTTACTACATTTACAATGAAATTTTCAAAGATTGACCCGCTGTTTC